ACCTACTCGAAACGTCCTAGGATATGCGAAAAATGATAATAGATCTCGTCGTTAACATTTTTTTTGAATTGGTTTATTCTCCAGCAGCAAATGCTAGTCACAATCTAAATTTCAACGAACTAAGTCAATGAGTCATAAATAAAGATATATAACAAAAAGATAAAAAAATAGAAAAATAAGTCGTATCATTTTATATAGAGTAGTGAGGAATTATGGGACAAAAAATACATCCGCTTGGTTTCAGACTTGGTACAACTCAAAGTCATGATTCTATTTGGTTTGCACAACCAACAAATTATTCCGAGAATCTAAAAGAAGATAAAATAATACGAGATTGTATCAAGAATTATATACAAAAAACAATAAGAATATCCTCTCGTGTAGAGGGAATTGGACGGATAAAGATTAAAAAAAGAATGGATCTGATTCAAGTCATAATCTATATGGCAGTTCCCGAGTTATTCTTCGAGGCTTACCCTCGAAGAATCGAAGAATTACAGATAAATGTGCAAAAAAAACTGAATTGTGTGAACCGAAAACTCAATATTGCAATTACAAGAATTCCAAATGCTTATAGAGACCCTAATATTCTTGCAGAATTTATAGCCGGACAATTAAAGAATAGAATTCCGTTTCGAAAAGCAATCAAAAAGGCTATTGAATTAGCTGAAGAGGCGGGTACAAAAGGAGTTCAAGTACAAATTGCGGGACGTATCGACGGAAAAGAAATTGCACGTGTAGAATGGATCAGAGAAGGTAGGGTTCCTCTACAAACCATTCGAGCTAAAATTGATTATTGTTCTTATCCAGTTCGAACTATTTATGGGGTTTTAGGGATCAAAGTTTGGATATTTCTAAACAAAGAATAATAAACTTTTCCGTATCTTTAAGCTTCCATCTTTGGATAAAACAAAAAATGAGGAATTCTTAATACATTCTTATTCCAAAAGAATAAATGACAAATTTTATAAGATTCAATAAAAAATTTTAATAATTATTTTTTATTTTATAGGGAAGGAATTGCTATGCTTAGTGTGCGACTCGTTGGTTTTTTTAGAGTGGTTCAATTAAAACAAAAATTCTACGAATTTTTTAATAAAGAACTAAAGAACTAATAACCTACTCATCGCTTCGCATTATCTGGATATAAAGAACCCGTCCAAATAAATAAAGATATATGGTATGGGGTTATATAATTATAGCAACTGAAAACGGAAATAAAAACGAATCTGATTATGAGTTGTAAAGCAATAAGAATATACAGATAAACGAAGAGGTGAAAGAAAGAGAGAAAAAAAAGATATCAATGATATAGAATTCTAATATGTAAAGGTCTATGGGTCATCTCATAAAAGGTAGTGTAATAAAGCATCCATATTAAAAATTCATCCATAATGGATGGAATATATTCCTAGAATAAAAAAATCCAGAGCCGCGAATCAATCAAACTGAGAAGGTTGATTCAACAAAAAAGAATAAAATAAATAATAAAATTTTATTAAAATAAAATCTTATTAATAGAGGCTCCATTGTAGAATTTAGACCTAACCATAAATCGAAAAGCGATGGGAACGACGGAACCTGTGAATACCTAAGATAATTTTTTTTTAAGTAAAAACAAATCTTAATAATTCATTAGGTGGGATGGCGGAAGAAACTAAGAACCAATTCATTGTTTTTTGAGGAATTGTGGACTAACCCTACATTCCATCTGAAATTGATAATGAAAGAGTAAATATTCGCCCGCGATAATTTTTTTTCTTTTTTTATTTCAAAATTTTTGCCAATCCGATACGATAATAAAAAGAAAAGACAAATACAGATTCGTTAGAATCTTATACCAAAACAATATATATCAAAGCAAGATATACAAATTTCTAATAGATCAACATGTATGTTATTGTATATTTTGTTATCGATTAAATATTTTTGAATCGATTCATTCGTGAGGAGCCGTATGAGGTGAAAATCTCATGTACGGTTCTGTAATAGAGATGGAATTGAGAAACAACCATCAACTATAACCCCAAAAGAACCAGATTCCGTAAACAACATCGAGGAAGAATGAAAGGAAAAGCCTATCGAGGTAATCGTATTTGCTTCGGCAAATATGCTCTGCAGGCACTTGAACCCGCTTGGATCACATCTAGACAAATAGAAGCAGGGCGCCGGGCAATGTCACGAAATGTCCGTCGGGGTGGACAAATATGGGTACGCATATTTCCAGACAAACCTGTTACAGTAAGACCTACCGAAACGCGTATGGGTTCGGGAAAGGGATCTCCCGAATATTGGGTAGCTGTCGTTAAACCCGGCAAAATACTTTATGAAATGAGTGGGGTCTCAGAAACTATAGCTAGAAAAGCTATTTCAATAGCAGCATCGAAAATGCCTATACGAACTCAATTCATTCTTTCAGAATAATCATTCGAAGGAAAGAGGTCTTTAGTATGAAAAAAAATTGCAATTGTGGGTTTCTTTTTTTTTTTTTTTGAACACAGAATATTTTTTTTACTTCAACTTTTTGACTGAAAGATAAAAAAAAAATGATATGATTCAACCTCAAACCTATTTAAATGTAGCCGATAATAGTGGAGCTCGCGAATTGATGTGTATTCGAATCATAGGAGCTAGTAATCGACGGTATGCTTATATTGGTGACATTGTTGTTGCTGTAATTAAAAAAGCAGTACCAAATACGCCTTTAGAAAGATCAGAAGTGATCAGAGCTGTAATTGTACGTACTTGTAAAGAACTCAAACGTAGTAATGGTATGATAATAAAGTATGATGATAATGCTGCGGTTGTAATTGATAAAGAAGGAAATCCAAAAGGAACTCGAATTTTTTGCGCAATACCTCGAGAATTGAGACAGTTAAATTTTACTAAAATAGTTTCATTAGCACCCGAGGTATTATAATACGAGATCATTATATGGGTATATCATTTAATAATTTCAATTATGTAATTAATATTTCAAAAATTATAATATAATAGATAGAAAAAAAGGAATGAAATATATATATTTATATTATATATATATTCAAAATCAAAATGCGAATTCTGAATTCTATTTTTTATAGAATTCAGAATTCGCATTCCAAATTAATTAGTATAAAAGTTCATTTTCTAATATTCGATTTTTTTTTAGTTTGAGAATCTTCTATATATATATACATTATCCTATTAGATTAGAATAAGATTATATATATAGTATTAAAGTATTCATTATATTCTCATATTCAATAATTAGATATTTTATTGAATCAAAAAACGGGAGCACGTTGATTATATTGAAAGTAAGGAACAAAAATCATTTTCATTTATCATGGGTAAGGATACCATCGCTGATATAATAACCTTGATACGCAATGCTGACATGAATAGAAAAAGAACAGTTCAAATACCACTTACTAATATTATCGAAAACATTGTTAAAATACTTTTACGAGAGGGTTTTGTTGAAAACGTCAGAAAACATCGGGAAAACAACAAATACTTTTTAGTTTTAACTCTACGATATAGAAGAAATAGGAAAGGATCATCTAAAACGTTTTTAAATTTAAAAAGGATCAGTACACCAGGTCTCCGAATCTATTCTAACTATCAACGAATTCCTAGAATTTTTGGAGGTATGGGGATTGTAATTCTTTCTACTTCTAGAGGTATAATGACAGATCGAGAGGCTCGATTAGAAAGAATCGGTGGAGAAGTTTTATGTTATATATGGTAATTTTTCGGATATTCTTATTTGATATCCGAATTATATAAAAAACTTCTATCCATTCTTGTCAATGGAGAGCGAAAACACAGATTTCTAATATTACTCCTAATACATTAGTGAATGTGTAAAGAGGATTTAATTAACTAGAATAGAAAGCAAAAAATTCATGAAGATTTAATTATTGAATCACTTCTCAGGGTATATTCCAGGTTCCTTTATAGAAAAAATAGAATTTAAATAAGATTCTGGGCTATGTTTCCAAGAAAATTCCACGTACTCTTCTTTTATATGTATACGATACGATGACCGGGAAAGTAAAAAATGTAATAAGGAAACCCTATTTTCTTCCAATAAATAGATTCGGCATTAAGTTAAGGAATGATAAATATGAAAATAGGAGCCTCTGTTCGTAAAATTTGTGAAAAATGTCGATTGATCCGCAGACGAGGGCGAATTATAGTAATTTGTTCCAATCCAAGACATAAACAAAGACAAGGATAATATTTTCACAAAACAAAAATATAGTATAGATTCTATATTAGAATCTATTCTATGTTATAAGTATTATAACAAATAACAAATATTATTGCTTTATATTTCAAATCTATCTTAGTAGAAATAGAATATAATTAAGATAAGATTAAGATAGAAATATAGTAAAGAATCCGTTTTTGACAGGAAATGGATATATCCATATATTTCGGACTTATATTTTTTAATTTTTAAAATAATAAAATATGGCAAAACCTATACCAAAAATTGGTTCACGTAAAAATGGACGTATTGGTTCGCGTAAGCATCCTCGTAAAATACCAAGGGGTGTTATTTATATTCAAGCTAGTTTCAACAATACCATTGTGACTGTTACAGATGTACGGGGTCGGGTGATTTGTTGGTCCTCTGCCGGTTCGTGTGGCTTCAAGGGTACACGAAGGGGGACACCATTTGCCGCTCAAACCGCAGCAGCAAATGCTATTCGAACGGTAGCGGATCAAGGCATGCGACGAGCAGAAGTCATGATAAAAGGTCCCGGTCTCGGAAGAGATGCAGCATTAAGAGCTATTCGTAGAAGTGGTATACTATTAAGGTTTATAAGGGATGTAACGCTTATGCCACATAATGGATGTAGGTCCCCTAAAAAAAGACGTGTGTAAAACTAAAAATAAACATTAAAGAAAGAGATTTCAAGAGAAATAAACAATTTTTGATAAAAATATATAACTATGATTGGAGAACAAGTAAAAGTATCTACTCGGACACTACAGTGGAAATGTGT